ATTAAACCGAAGGACCCCTTAACTATTAAAGGGATTAATAGAACGAATCACACTTTTACCACTAAACTATACCCGCTACAATGTGATTATTGTATAGAAACGGACCTTTTGTCGAACAAAGGAACCGGACGGAATCAAGACAGGATCAGAAAAGAATCATGAAAATTAGACTGTCGACGTGTTTTGTCGGGAGACTTAATGAGATTAAGAAAAGGGGCTCATTTAAATAACAAGTTCTATCTGTTCTTTTGCTGAAGGAGGTTTGACAGATATGGCTCGCCAAAACCATTTAAGTCATAACATAGAAATGGATTATGCAAGAATCCATAGTTCGGTTTTTTTTGAAGGAACTTCCTTCCCTATTCATTAAACTATCTAATTTTATGAATTCGGGCCAACTGTATCTAGAAAAAAGAAAACCATAGTCTTTTTTTGTGGACTCAAGTGTTCCAATAAAGCTTCTTTATTGAAGAAATAAAAAGAAATAAAATAAATGAATTCCAATATTAATAAATTATGGGGCTTGGTTTTTTATTTTGGAATCAAAAAAAAGAAGAATAATAAGAAATAATCAAAAATAACACTTTGATTCTATATCATAGGAATGGAAATAGTCCTTTTTCTGATTGTTGTTACTTCAATAACAAGCATTTTTGTTTTCAAATCAGATAAATAATTTTATCTATGATTCGTTGGAACAAAAAAAGGCCCGGCTAGGTGCCAGGCCGTGGGAATAAAAAAGGTCCTTTCGGACGAAATCAAAGAGGTATTCTTTAGTTTTATAAAATATTTCTTTTGAGCCCTTACTTTATGCTTTATGGAATTGGAATTGCTGGTTATATATATCTATATAATAATAAAGAGAGAAAAGAAAGACTTTTTTCAATCCTTTCTTTCTGCGTAATGTAACATAGTAATTATCCTTTTTCAATTGGGAGAGATGGCTGAGTGGACTAAAGCGTCGGATTGCTAATCCGTTGTACGAGTTATTTGTACCGAGGGTTCGAATCCCTCTCTTTCCGTTTCCATTGATGATTTGATATTTTATTTATCTTTCGAATTTATCGAACCCTTTTTTTTTCATAGTTAAGGGTGTGGAATAGAGAAAATTATAAGAAAATTAGAAAATAAAGCAAGGAAAACAAAAACCCTTATCTTATCCTATTTTTTTATTCTTCACGTCCAGGATTACGTCCTGGATCATTAGATAGGAATCCGAAGATGAAGAGAGAAACAAAGAATATCACTACTGTGTAAACGAAGAGTTTGAGAGTAAGCATTACACAATCTCCAAGATCTTTTTTGGGGAAAAAAGAGAATAGATTCTCCATTTTTATAGCACATATCCTATTTTGACACCAAGAAATGAAGTGGTTTATAGAAATAGAAAAGAATTTTCAGAAATTTATTTGTAATAAAAGTCTTTCATTAACAAAATTTTCTTTAATACCCACAATTAGATATTGTGGGGTAACCTAATAGGGTTTTTCACTGGACAAGAAAAAGGGTCAGAATGAGGAAATAGGGGTGATCCATATTGCTATCCAAGAATTTCAATGTTTGAATCGAGGGTTCATATTGTAAGACTTATCTGATCTTATCAATTGTTAGAATTTTTTTTCTCAAATAAATCATGAATTTTTCTAGGACAGTATTAAAGATCTCATCGAAAACTTACAGCAGCTTGCCAAACAAAGGCTAAGAGAAAAAAGAACACAGGTATGACTGGCATAACATCTACAATTGGATTTAAAAAAGCGTAGGCCTCGGGTAATTTGGCGAAGAAAAAACTACTCGAATAAAGGGCAGAATTAAGACAGATACCGATCAAACTAAAGATATTAAGCATAACAAAGATTTTGTTCTTGGAGATAATTGCATTTTGATTGAGTTATTGATATAAGGGAAAAATGAAGAAAGTTAAAGTAGACAAAAAAATCCTTCTCTTTCTTTGAACTCACCCAATCAAAAATCCTTCAATTCTCAAAAGAGAATAGAAGAAATCATACTTTCATACAATACAATATTGTATATCTTAATTAAATTATATGTAATGATCAATAAATTTAGTTTCATTCTATATCTACACGTGTCAAAATCCTATCAATAATCTAATCTATTCCATAGATATTTAGACTGGAATTGACGAACAACCAATACCAATATTAGTCTTTATTAGTGCAGAATAGAAACTCGAAATGGGGCGTAGCCAAGTGGTAAGGCAACGGGTTTTGGTCCCGCTATTCGGAGGTTCGAATCCTTCCGTCCCAGAGTATACCCTTTCTATTAGAATATCAGAATAAAGGTTGCTAACTTCTGTTTAAAAGTGTTCTATTGGATAGAATGTGATTCTTGTTTCTAATTTTGAATGATTTTTCTCTGAATCATATCTTTTTCACAAACTGAATTGAGTTCAGCGGATGGAACTGGATTTTTTTGTGATCCAAGTAAGATGGGAACAGAGATCACAAGAATTTGAATTCAAAAAAAAAGTTGGACGGGCCTTTCATCGTATGCCCATCCCCTTCATATTGAAGTTAATTACTTAGAAAAACCTTACCTGCCATATTTATTTAAATTTGAAATGATGCATTCGAAATTGGAATACAAAAGAAAAGCCTCTATATTCCCTATCTCTTATTCCCTATCCCTTAAACTTAAATGTAAATGAGGTAGCCAATTATTAATTGGCTGTGGAGTTCTTGAATTTTAAACAAAAGGTGTGTCGTTGTACTAATTGAATTTAATCAACGGGATTAAGACTGGGTTAGGGTAAAATAAAAAATAGGAACAACTGGACCTCTTTGGCTTTGTACCTAGACTATCTCGTCTAGCATCCCATAAAAGAGGATCTTTTTTTTTTTATGATTCATATTCATCATCCCCATAGAATTCGGGGAGTCGATAGGATTTAAACAGCAACGTAAGGTATAAATTTTAATATCGATGTCTATCCGAATCCGCATTAAGAAACGATCAAGTAAATTACATATGTATATGGAACAGATGTATTTTCTTTGAACCTTATTTTTAGGCATTTCATTTTTGGCTCTAATGAAAATAATTGTAAATTCATGTAACAATTGAGGCGGGGGGTGATTCATCCACTCTATTCACTTTACTTTATGAAACTTTTACACAAAAAAAGAAAGAAATTGGATTTGCTTTTCAATCTATCTATATGTTTTAAATCATTGATGATGGCTCAATTCGAAAAGAAACATGGATTTATCTCTCTTATGATGATGATGAGAAAAATCAACTGCGGTACTTACTGTAAAACATTATTCAAATCATGATGTCAAAGTAGGAAATTTTTTCAATTCAATATTTTTAATGATTTCTTATGAGTCTTTCGTACTCGAAGACGTGTGAGATTGCTGAATCTATCCTATTGAATCATTCATAGATGCAGATTCAAAAAGAACTTCTTTATTCGTGTTATTTATATTTTATTATTTATTATTTATATTTTATTATTTATAAATAATAAATAAAATGTTGCATTAATACAATAAAATATGGGATTAAGTTGAATTCTTGCTGAGACTTCTTCAGAAAAATATCTACCCATCCATATAGAAGAAGAAAAAGTATGGATTACTATGTACCGACTGAACCAATGACTATTCATGATTCCATAATTGAATCAATTACATACCGATTCCAAACTAGAGGAATGTTATGGTAAAACTTCGTTTGAAACGATGTGGTAGAAAGCAACGTGCGACTTGAAGGACATGATCAGCTGTGGATTCTTACATCCACCATTTTAGATTATATAGGAATGAAAGTGCTCTTGGCTCGACATCCTTTGTTCTGTTCTACTAGAACCCCCATTTGGGTTGTAATGGAAATAGTACATGATATGATGGAGCTCGAGTAGAAAATATTGATTCATTTCTCAGGGGTAAGGATCTAGGGTTAGTGCCAATCAATAAGTTGGAACAACTTCGTAAGTATATCTTCGATATAGAAATCGAAAGGATCCAATTCGAGCAAGTTTCCAAAAATAAAATTAGTTGGGATTGGTAAAACTCTTTCGATCAAAAGTGTAGCACGCGGGAATCAACAGTTCTATGATTCTTTGATAGAAAGAAATCATAAAAAAAGGTATGTTGCTGCCATTTTGAAACGATTAAGGATCACCGAAGTAATGTCTAAACCCAATGATTCAAAGTAAAGATAAAGGATCTAGAACAAGGAAATACCGTTTTCGATTGTCTCAACAACTAAATCAGAATGAAGAATCAAAATAGATTCTAAACGAGACAAAAAATAAGGGGGTTAGAGACCACTCAATAAATGAAAGGCCTAGGGGTTTTCTTTGAACTATTTGAGAGTTATCCAACTTGAGTTATGAGTACAAATGATTTTTTCTTTTTCGGGAAAGAAGAAAAAAAAAAAAGACTCAAATCATAGTTTAATTGATTTGATGATTTTATGGATCTATTTGCTATTAGAATTCTATACCGAGACACAACTTCGAATCATTTTTTCTCGAGCCGTACGAGGAGAAAACTTCTTATACGTTTCTAGGGGGGGTATTGTTCATTTACATCTATCCCAATGAGCCGTCTATCGAATCGTTGCAATTGATGTTCGATCCCGAAGAGAAGGAAGAGATCTTCAGAAAGTGGGTTTTTATGATCCGATAAAGAACCAAACTTTTTCAAACGTTCCCGCTATTCTATATTTCCTTGAAAAAGGCGCTCAACCTACAGGAGTTGTTCATGATATTTCAAAGAAGGCGGAGGTTCTTCCGAAGTTTCGCCTTAATCAAACGAAAGTCAATTAATGAATGAAATAAAAAAAAAAGAGTGGGGGGGATGACTCGTAATAGCTTTGTATAGCTTTTTCTCCTCTTATCTCTTGTTATATTCAGTTCTATTCATACTTAATTATTTATTATTTTATTTTTATTATTTTATTACTATTACTCCCATAGAATCCCGTGTTTTATAATGACAAAAATCTATTTTGTTGATATAAGATGGATC